ACTAATATTGCGGATTGATGTATTTCAGTTAAAAGACCCGAAGTAGCAAAGCCTTGGGTAAAAATAACACTTGACGCAGTTATTGTGCTTAAATGGCTTTTTTTTTTTTTTAAATATGGAACTATATGAATAACTGATAAACTCCAAGAAAGAAAGATTAATGATTCATATAAATCACTTAGTGGGAAATGCCCCGAATAAATCCAACGAGTTACTAATAATACGGTTATACATAAAAAAGTAGCTATCATTCCCTTTTCTGACGAATCATTTAGTTTTATGATTTCATCGATTAATAAAGTTATCAAATGAATTGTAATTACAATGGAAACGATCGAAAAGGAAATATGAGTTAATATATGCTCTAAAGTTGAAAATATCATAAAAATTTTAAAAAGGAGGAATCCTGAAATATAAATAAGGAGTTGAATTCATTCTATAATTTATAATATATTGTATCTATTTTCGAAGAGAAGGTCTGCCGCCACTCGGACTCGAACCGAGATGCTCTCGCACTGCTTCCTAAGAGCAGCGTGTCTACCGATTTCACCATAGCGGCTTGTTCGAATTCATAATAGCCTATTCATAGTCAATCGTCGAGATTTAAGGAGTCAACTAAATGAAATCTTTTTAGTCAAAATGAAAATGGATGAATAAAACTTTGTTCAAATACAAATTCGAAGGTTCGTTATTATGGGGTATGGGTTTTATTTACCTTAGTGCTTTGGTGTAGTTTATGCTCTTCTATAATGCAATAGAATCGAACTATTGAAACTATAAACTTAAACCCTCTAGTTATTGATAGAACTATAAAAGATTTATCATTTATATTATTTCCTAAAAGTGAAAAAATGTATTTTACCAATGAACAAAAAATAAGACCCCTTTTTATTACTCAAAACTTGCACATTAATTCGGACAAAAAATTCCAGGCTTTTGTCGGTTGGGTTGAAAGAGACATATATATGGGAAATTTATATATTCTAATAGATTAATTCAGAGAAATTCAGATAAATAAGAAGTAAGAAAGTTACACAAAAAATTTTCAAAATAAATGAATAAATTAATTTAAACGATGTATTAATTTTAACTAAAGATCTCTTTTTTACCCTTCTTCAATATATATATGAATATATATATTTATATTTCTATATATATAGAAAAACGTCGATTATTGTAATTGTGACAAATAGGTTGATGGGGAAAAAAGACTCCCCCATCTCCAAAACAAGAAAATATACTAACAAAGGCTCAAGTTTTGTATCTTGTCTTTATTTTTTTCAAAAACTTTTTATAATTTACTAACCCCTAAACCGAAGAATTATTATTATACATATCCTAATTATTATTATACATATCCTAATAGCGAAGCGAGTTCTAGTTCATATTGATTAGCCACAAACAATAGGTTTGTTGATTTCCTATTAAGAATGAAATGGGGCCTATTTTTCTATTCGGATTATTCCAATGTTTTATTTTATGACTTTTTTTGTCGCACAAAAAAACTTTTTGAGTTTCCGGTAGAAAGAGATTTACCTAATGACAACGCTTTTAAGGCTGCCCAATATCCCTTCCCTTTCCAAATATTTTTACGAATACGCTTTTTTGATATAGAAGTACGTTTTTTTGGAACTGCCATTTAAAAATTAAGAGGTTACTCGTTGTTATAGTTGGATGTGAAAGACATCTATTGGTCAAAACGAATATATTCATTATATAGTTATTTTCTAGATAATAATTAGATAAGATAATATATATTATCTATAGAAAACAAAAAAAAATATATATATATAGATAAAAAATATGCGAAAATCGTACAAAATCTTACTATAAAATCTTACTAGAAAAATATAATTTAATTTTTTTTCTACATAAAATAGACCGAAGGATTTAAGAACCCTTTAAGAACCCATTGCCTAATGAAAAGCCTAACGAAAACTTTAATTTTTTCTATTAATTGGTCAAACTTGAGTAAAGAATACTTCGAAATTCCATTTTAAAATTCGAATCAAACTAGTAATTAAAGTAATGAATCTGTTAAAAGATACACGTTTTGTTAAAAAAAATCTTCGTTATTTTTTTATTAAATTTGATTTTCTTTTACCTCCTTTTGATAATTACCCCCTTTTTTGATAAATATAAAAATAAATCTTATAAAAAATATAAAATGTTAGATATTATAGCGTTTCCTATAAATGTTTTTTTATTTAAACAGAAATTAATCCATCAGTTTCATACTGAAACTAGTTAATGATTTGGAACAAACTGACTAAAAAGCGAGATTCGTACAAAAATTGTACCTTAGTTAATCCTATGATTCATATCGATTCATATCAGATTTATTTTTAGTGTAATTTTTTATCATTACTTTATGAATATAAAGTGATTTAATAATAATGAAATTTTGTATTTTCGTTATTTTAAGAAAAATCTTAGTTAATAACTAAATTTGCTTTTTATGAGCAAGTAGGTCATATCATTTGCCCAATTGTAACTTCTTTATTTTAATATTTAAAGTATTTTGGAAAGACCCAGATAATATATAAAATTCGAAAAAATATCTTTAAGTTAGTACATCTCTTGATTTTTTTATTGACCCCTTTTGTTTTGAAATTGAAAGGGGGTAGGATCCGGTAAATCGGAAACAATCAATTAAGAATAAAAAACTTTTTTATGGAACAGACATATCAATATTCGTGGATAATACCTTTCCTTCCACTTCCAGTTCCTATGTTAATAGGAGCGGGACTTCTTCTTTTTCCGTCGGCAACAAAAAGTCTTCGCCGTATGTGGGCTTTTCAAAGTGTTTTTTTGTTAAGTATAGTCATGATTTTTTCGATCAATCTGTTTATTCAGCAAAAAAATGGCAGTTCTATCTATCAATATGTATGGTCTTGGATCATTAATAATGATTTTTCTTTAGAATTCGGTTACTTGATCGACCCGCTTACTTCTATTATGTCAATATTAATCACTACTATTGGAATTATGGTTCTTATTTATAGTGATAATTATATGTCGTATGATCAAGGATATTTGAGATTTTTTGCTTATATGAGTTTTTTCAGTACTTCTATGTTAGGATTAGTTACTAGTTCTAATTTGATACAAATTTATATTTTTTGGGAATTGGTAGGAATGTGTTCATATCTATTAATAGGGTTTTGGTTCACACGGCCTGTTGCTGCAAATGCTTGCCAAAAGGCATTTGTAACTAATCGTGTTGGGGATTTTGGTTTATTATTAGGAATTTTAGGTTTTTATTGGATAACAGGGAGTTTCGAATTTCGAGATTTATTCAAAATATTCAATAACCTTATTTCTAATAATCATAATGAAGTCAATTTTTTATTTGTTACTTTCTGTGCCGTTCTATTATTTGCCGGTGCGGTTGCTAAATCTGCACAATTTCCCCTTCATGTATGGTTACCGGATGCCATGGAGGGGCCTACTCCTATTTCGGCTCTTATACATGCCGCTACTATGGTAGCTGCGGGCATTTTTCTTGTAGCTCGGCTTATTCCTCTTTTCATAGTCATCCCTCACATAATGAATTTCATCTCTTTGGTAGGAGTAATAACAATATTATTCGGGGCTACTTTTGCCCTTGCTCAAAAAGACATTAAGAGAGGTTTAGCCTATTCCACAATGTCTCAATTGGGTTATATGATGTTAGCTCTAGGTATGGGGTCTTATCGAAGTGCTTTATTTCATTTGATTACTCATGCTTATTCGAAAGCATTATTATTTTTAGGATCCGGATCCGTTATTCATTCAATGGAAACTCTTGTTGGATATTCTCCAAATAAAAGTCAGAATATGGTTTATATGGGGGGTTTAACAAAACATATCCCAATTACCAAAACCGCTTTTTTATTAGGTACACTTTCTCTTTGTGGTATTCCGCCTCTTGCTTGTTTTTGGTCCAAAGATGAAATTCTTAATGATACTTGGTTGTATTCACCAATTTTCGCAATAATAGCTTGGTTTACAGCGGGATTAACCGCATTTTATATGTTTCGAATCTATTTACTTACTTTTGAAGGACATTTAAACGTTCATTTTCAAAATTATAGTGGCAAAAAAAATACTCCCTTCTATTCAATATCTCTATGGGGTAAAGAAGATTCAAAAAGAATTAACAAAAATTTTCGTTTATTAACGTTATTAACAATGAAAAATCATGATATTTTTTCTTTTTTTTCAAAAAAAACGTATCTAATTGATCAGAATGCAAGAAACATCACACAACCTTTTATTACTATTACCGGTTTTGGAAATAATAAGTTTTTTTCGTATCCTTATGAATCGGATAATACTATGTTATTTCCTATACTTGTATTGGTTCTATTTACGTTGTTCGTTGGATCCCTAGGAATTCCTTTCAACCAAGAAGGATTGTATTTGGACATATTATCAAAATGGTTAACTCCGTCTATAAACCTTTTACATCAAAATTTGAATAATTCAATAGATTGGTATGAATTTTTGAAAGATGCTATTTTTTCAGTTAGTATAGCTCTTTTTGGAATATTTATAGCCTTTTTTTTATATAAACCTGTTTATTCATCTTTGCAAAATTGGGACTTAATTAACTCTTTTGTTAAAACAGGTCCTAAAAGAATTCTTTTGGACAAAATAATAAATGGTATATATGATTGGTCATATAATCGTGGTTACATAGATACTTTTTATGCAAGATTCTTTATTGGGGGAATAAGAGGATTGGCCGAGTTAACTTCTTTTTTTGATAGACGAGTAATTGATGGAATTACTAATGGAGTTGGTGTTTTGAGTTTCTTTGTAGGCGAAGGTATCAAATCTGTAGGTAGTGGACGCATCTCTTCTTATCTTTTCTTGTATTTCTTTTTTGTAGCAATCCTTTTATTAATTTACTACTTTTAAATTATTACACGATCCCTTTTTCTTGAACGTATATGATAATCCAACGGTAGGCCTTCATAAGCTGCGCCCGACAGGAATTCCAATTCGGTAATAAG